CATACTACGAATTTCCATCGATCGGACTTTGCCGGGTGTAAAGGAATACGCGGATTAGGCCATGTTGGAGCAGTCGTACCTTGAATCAATAATTCCTCAACAAAGAAAAGACTTAGATGCAGAGAATCCGCTGTTCTGTTTGAAAGAACAAGAATCCGCTTCCTTCAGTGCCACCTCCCACTTTTGGCGTACTTCTTTATGAGACCTATAGCGGTGGAAGTTCGCTCATAAAAGAGCGCTATTCAGCCTTGTCAGGTGAAAAAAGAGAATTCGAAACCCGAAGCGAAGTACCATTTTCTTCTTAGAACGTAAGCTCTATTGTCACAATAAATGACAGGTGACTGGGCAGGGCAGATGGGGAAGGAAGGTATTCAACCAGAGAGAAAGGTAGAACCAAAGGAAGGCTTCTTTGATTCAATTGAAGGGTGTGAACGCGTTATCTAATCAGTTTCCATGGGAGAGCCAGTTGCTTCCCAAGGTCATGGAAAGGTATCGAAAGAGACTTTGGCTGAGAAAGAGACTGTTCACGGAATAGATCTAGTTGTGGTTGTTCAGGTTGAAGTTAGACGATCAGCCGCGTGCTTGGTGGAGCCGGGGGAAGTCTTGACTTTCTTTTTTCATTATGCACGCAGAGGGTCTGTATACCGGAAAGTAAGGTTGGGTCTCCACAATCTATTTTCATAATCTTTTCTAGTTGGGAACCACCTCTACCCCACTGGTAGGATGACCAAGAACCGATTCCGCCACAACCTTCACTATTCTTTCCTTTTACCTATAAAGCTCGATCCTTCCTTTCTCAAAAAAGGCCATTAAAGAAAGTGGATGGAGAGTAAGGATACGAACAAATAGCTCTTGCTTGAAATAGAGAGAAGAGAGAATGATTTTGATAACGATTGCTTTAATGTAATGATTGAAGTTCGGATTTCGTTGAACCAGTATGTCTTGTTCCCTCAACTAAATGGGATAAAGTGACTTTACTAAAAAAATAGATAGAATTAGGCTCGTGTGAGATGGATCGCTTAGTATAATTCCCAAAGTATCCACCAGGACAAGAAAATATAGGAAAGGGTAAGGGAAACGAAAGGTAATGCTGATTGAACGGTGTGATAAGCTACTAGTTCTTCAACCGAGAAATAGTTAATGGACTGCAAAGGCAGGCTAGCCACCCGGGAGAAGCACCAAAGGAAATATATAGATCGGAAGGAAAGCAGCTCCTACCTAATAGCAAGATAGAGGTCTTAGCCCAATATAGACGAAAGAATCAATCAGCTAGTTGTAACCCCTGCAAGTAGATAATTGAAGAAGTTGGTTCAGTGAGGCTTTTTCAAATTGTCATTCTTGAATTGCATTTCCCGGTGAAAGCGGTTGGTTTACTTAAATCCTATTTTTATAGTTGACAAATGAGTATGACAGGAATCGATCTTTCTAGAGGTACTTGCTCCACCCCGAATTCGTAACCTCTTCAACAACCTTTCCCTTCAACCACACAACCGGTGAAATTTGGCCTCTGATTGAAGGAGTGAAAGAACCCCAAAGAACGAGTGAATACTAGGTTGTAGTTGAGAATGTTATGCCTGCTCTGGATTGCAATAAATAAATACAATACCCTATATGATAAAAAGAGGAGATTGTTTGCCCTTCCGGGCTACTTTCTATGAATGAGAGTGGCGAGATGCTATTCTTATTCTTTGAGTTCACGAAAGACTAAAACGGATGGTATTGACATAGAGAGCGCCCTGGATGTTGAACCACATTCAGAAGAGCGTGCCTGCTCACTCTTGTCGGAGCCTTCTTCTCCAAAGAGACGCACTTCTAGGGGAGCGGGGGCTCTCTACCAGGATTCTGGAGATCCGGGGAGAAGATGTTAGACTAGTCCAGAGACAGAGTTCAGTCAAAATAAGTCTACATCCATCACATCGTATGGAATGAAAGAAAAAAGGTTAAATACATACGTCAGCGACGGTGCGATCTTCAAAGCGAACCAAATGTATCAAGGAAAGGGAAAGAAGAACTCTTAATCAGAACCAGCATTTTCTGGTGGTAAGGCTTCTTTCAAAGGTACAGACCGGGGAAGGTGGTGAAAAACGCAGACAGCCGCGAAGGATGAGGCAATCTCAGATTGTTCACGTTCAGACACTGCCTTTTGTTCATCACCCGTTGAGAAGGCTGTAGAAGAGGTAGCATTCGCAGACCAAAGCAAAGCCTGCAGGGGATTCTTCATAGCATAGCAAGAAGGAAGGGCGTGCTCAATATATAAGGACTAATAGAAGCAGTAAAGATTGCAATGTAGGTGCTTCACCATGAGGCAATGAAGATTGAAGTAGATAGGATGTTGAGATTGAGGCCCCGAAAATGCCCCTTCCTTTGGAGTTGGGGCTCCAAATCTGACTTTATCGTGCCTAGAAGCTCAGTCACGTGGCGAGTCAGTCAGCAGGCGGTGGAGCAATGAATTTCATTTCCGCACATCCTGGAATTGCCCCCATCGACGGTCATGCCCGAGAAGCCTGGTTTGAACATTCATGCTACAGTTACCAGGGAAATGGCGGTACAGATGCGGAAGTGGCTAAAGAAGTCGGAGGAAGAAAGTAGTGGTAGTTGGGCAACTGTATGCACGAGGGTACATTAGTATTATGGGAATTGGCAACATTGACAGAAAGGAGAAGAAAAGGGGGTATGAATAAACTTTTTTAGGTGTAGCTATACTAAAGTAAGTAAGTAGTCGGCCTAACCTTCGGTTCCCCTAACCAAGTTTTTTTTATCACTCCTTATGTACTCTTTCTTTCTTAATCCATACTTTTTTACTTTTTCTTTTTGGGAAAAGGGCGCCCTCTACTTATACTTTTAACTAAAGGTGAACAGCCGGCATTGCAAGCAAATAGAGAGCCCCCGCCCGTTTGAGTCGTTGCGAGCCGGAAAGCGTACCGGCAGTTTGAGTCGCGAAAGGGCCGCTTTCTTCATTTTTTTATTTAATTAATAATAGAATAAAAAAAGAAAATCATTTTTCCAATTGTTCATTCCTGGAAAGAGGAAGAAGCAGATAGAGCAAAGGCCTCCTCTTTCCGTCCGCTCTTCCCGAAGTGAGCGAATTGCATGTAGAGATCCGTAGGGGCTTATAGTTTAATTGGTTGAAACGTACCGCTCATAACGGTTATATTGTAGGTTCGAGCCCTACTAAGCCTACCACCCTTTTCTCTTCACCCGATACAAGGCAGTCGAAGTCCCCGCCACCCCTCAGATCTCAATCTAGCAACGACACTTGGAACCGCACTGCTGCCGCTGCCCTTCGGGCACGCCTCCTACGCTTACCACTCACCTACGCTCTTGCAGCATGCCCCGTTCGGGCAATAGGGCTTTCGTAATACGCGAAGCAGCGATGAGCGATAGCTCTTCGATCGCTCTTGCGATAGCGAAGGCGTGGTTCATCCTCTAAGTCTAAGAGAGAGTAGATGCGAAGGTTCGGATCGAAGATCTTCGCGAGACGGTCCATGAATCTCGAGAATCGAGCGTGGGGCTTGAAGACCCTACCGCATTCCGGCCCCGGGGCCCTCAATTGGTCCTTTCTCTCTCCTCTTTCACCAGTGAGTGGTGACTTTCCTTTTTTTTTTTTTTTTCTAGGTGGGTACCTCTTGGATTCAGAGTTTGTTCCCACAGCTGCCACACGTGAGATACTGATCGTCGTCCCCCCAGTGTTGTTGCCTGCTGTGGGAAGGAAGGAAAGTAGGGTTTCCTTCCAGGACCGGAGAAGGTCAAACTCTGGGCGGTCTGCCAGGTTTCGCCTACGCTACGGTTTCACAAGATTGAACCTTTTTTCTTCAACCGAAGTGTTGGAGTTCCAGAGCACGAGGGAATGGGCTTTCATTCCCGGGACCGCCTCGTCTATGTACTCGGCGCCTCCCCCGATTGCTTGAAGATGCGCGCGCGATACGAAAAAGGGCCCCTGGGAGGAACAAATGAAAAGCCAGGGTAGAGTCTCGGAGCCGGCCCAAGCGAAGATCGGCACTCGAAGGCTTGAGGAGCAGACCGGGAGGTTACAATTCCTGTTTCAATTTCCGGGAGTGAATGTAGGAAGTGCAGACGGTGGATCAGGTGTGAACATTCAACCAAAGGCGTCTTGGGGATCGGCAATAGCTAAGCATTGTGGCCATCACAGTTCAAGCTACGTATGGCTGGCGTACAACCTACGGGCTTCTTAGCTAAAAGAAAAAGAACAAAAAAGGATGCCTGCTTTGGTACCTTTAGTCCAATCTTAGACAAAGAGCAAGGAGGATTTAAAGACACTCTTCCCTCTGTCCTTTTTTTTCCTTCTTTTATAGCTATAGTGCTTATCATCCCTGAAGGTATCTTAGCATGGTAGCTAGTTCCCTTTTCTCTTTCTTAGTCTAAGACTCAAAGTCTCCTCAATTGGCTTTAAAGAAGGAGAGTCGCATATCCGCTGTTGATCTAATCTATATCTAATTCGCAGATCAGTTGTTAAAAGTCTTCTATTCAAGTAAAGATTCAATTAGATTGAAATATAGATAGAGATCGCATATCGGTTTTGACTAACTCTCTTCTATGGGATGTCGCATATCGACTGTATGCTTTCCTCATTACCAGCATGCCGGTCCCCTCTTTCAGTTAAGTTTTTCTTTAAAAACGAGCTCCCTTCTTTAACAGCTTTTTCTACCCGATTTCAGAAGCTTCTATATCCACTAAGAACGAAATCACTTTGAGTAAGAGAAGAGGGGGCGCAGCAAGGCAGAGGATAGAGAAGTAGGGGGAAGGAAGACAGAGCGGCAGAGGAGAGGAAACCTCTTAGGCGAAGATCAATTCCTAGCGGGGCATGACACCAGATAGGCGGGGGAGGAACTATGAAATGAAGGACTTTTCCTTTCCCCTTTCAAGCACTTTTCTTTCACTGTGTCATCGAGCTTAGTTTAAAGGTCAGGGGAGAAGCTACTTGCCCCAATAGGGGAACTCATCCCGGAAAGCCTTTGATTCATAGTACATGGGACTGCCCTTTTTCCGCTCCTCTCGCTACCACGAAATCCTACACCGGGAACACAACACCTAGCCACTCTATTTCCAGCTTCGCGAGACAGTGCCATCCCAAGTCAAGCGCTAGAAGAAAGGAAATGAGAGAACCGTCAGCAGTTCGCGTTGACGGCGTTAACAGAATCGGAGAAGAAGAGCTTAACGCAGCTCGACCCTCGGGCTCGGGAAGTACGGTCAGATTCATAGGACCGAGACTATCTCAGCTCATATCGGCCGTTTTAAGCCAACTAATAGGCCAAGAGCGAACACTTTTCCTAAGCCTAAGATCCGTTCATAGCCACATTTCTTCTTTGATTTCTCATCGAAGTGACTTTCCCCGGGAAGGCAAAGAATGAATGGGAGAAGGAAGGGGGGTCCCGTATTTCATAGAAATGGCTGCTTTTAGGCGTGATCTATCTCTCTGCTTTTCATAGTCAAGATAAGATGTGCCCGTGGGAAAAGACTGTCTCTTTATGGAGCGACTCTCCTTCTCAGATTCAAACGCGGGATCTCCTCTTGATCCGGTAGTAGGGGGTCTTAGTTTTTGCTGTTACAGAATCCCGTGCTACGAATGAATCTAGTCACCATCTGATTTAGCTCTTTTTAGTATGGAAATGGCTTAAGGAAGCGAATGACTCGAGTTCAATTAGTTTGTCTAAGCCGGCAAGAGAGATGGAGTCACTAAGCCCTAAGGTTAGATCCATTATCTCACAGAGTGAACGAGATTCGGATCAATCATAAAAAAGTCAAGTAGGACAGAACCATTCGCTGCGAACAAGTCTTCTTTCAGAAGCAGTTCTCTTATCCGCTCTTGTTAGCTAGGGATTCTGTGTTGAAGCTCATCAAGCAAAGCGTGTTCTTGAACAACTGAATCGCCTTCCTTCAAAGGAAGATCGGAATGCTTTACTCACAAGACTGTTCGAAGCTTCCCATAGCATTTCGGTGGAAAGCTGAAAGCTTGGACATTGGACAACATTGTAGGGAACATCATGGCTAGTAGCTCCATTGCGTTCACTGATGAAAAAATTCCCCCAGAAGAACGAGGTCTGGTCTCTCGATCCTCCACATTCCAGTAAAATGGAAAGAGGATATAGCCTTGCAATCTTGCTTTTCAATTCAAGTAATGGACATAGCTCCATCTTACAGTTTTTTTCTGGGACGTCCTTGGATTGGATCCACATCGCTGGTGCTCTTCCATCTACCTTGCACAAAAAGATTCAGTTCATCTTCGACGACCAATTGATATGCATATATGCTATGCTGATTGAGGAAGACCTATTAGTAACCAAACCGCTCTATGCACCTTAGATAGAAGCCGCAGAAGCAGAAGAAGTAGATTCATGCTTCTACTTTCAAATTGGCAAAACGCCTTACTTAGCAGAGAAGCGATAAAAGCGTTTAGCTCGGCCGAAAGGAAAGGCTTACCCCAGAACCAGAACTCAAATTTGATGTGCCTGAAACGGAACTCACACTGCCTGCAAGTAGCGATATAGTGAAGCTGGCAGCGAACTCACCTGGCCCTGCCGGCTGTAAAGGGACGAATTGAAGAGCCAGGAACTTCTACAAAGGGGAATGGCACGAGTGGGACTTTTCAAAAGACTGTCACTCCAACTTCCACTTTCTTGGCTGGCCGATAGAAGGAAAAGAAAGACATGTAAGGAAACTCTTTCTATCATAAGATAAGTCATAAGACAAAAGAGGTGGGAGGGACTTACTCTACACTAGACTATAAACTTTCAACTCCTTTCGATCAAATCTTACCTTTCAGTCGAGTCACTTTACACTGACTACTGTGACGTGACTTCCTGGGAAGAGTTCGAACTTCCCACTATTGGGATAGGGTTGACCCCAACAATAGAGCCTAAAAAATGCTTCTCCAATGTAGAAAGTTTTGTTATAGTTAGAGACGAGACTTTTGTTCTAGAGCTAGAGGAAGTTAAGTCGAACGAGTGTAGTATCCTTCACTAAGAAAAGAGTATATTATAATAAAAAAAAAGTGAAAGAACGACTCTCTCTATCCTATCCACAAAAGGAATAGGAAAGCTTACTCCCGAGTTCTATCTTAACGATTATTCAGAAAGGGAAGTAAGCTTTGGCATCATCAGCCACTTGCTCGACCACCAATGTCTTACACTGCATTGCCAGCGGCTTTAGCCTCTTTTACTTAAAAGGACTACAGCTCGTACGACTGCCCTACTTACTTACTCACTTGCATGTCGTCTCCGGCTCTTGACATTGCAGATCTATCTTCAACTCACTCTCGAGCGAGACCTGACTAGACATGAAATGAACCATCCGATCAGACGAGCGAGAAAGTTGACGTATCGCCTTACAAAACAAGAAAAAAAAAGAGGAAGACTAGTTCAGTAGCCAGTTCATTCGAGTCTATAAGAAGCAGAAGACATAGGCCTGCACGAAGCCAAGCCCCAGCCACTGACTGACTGATGGACTGACTGACTTGGGCTACCTTTAACCCGGAGATCCACTCTCCTCTGACCTACAGCTTGCTTGCTTTCTTGCCTTGTGAAAAGTGCTCTTGCTCTGTCTCTCGTTCGTAACCGTCCCTCGAAATGCGATACAATAGTTACATTATTGCCTTAGTCTCGTATGCAATTATATGTTCCTTTATACCCTCTTCCAGAGCCGATATGAATCACCTTTTCATCTAAATTGACATTGACCTTGCTTGTGGTGCCTGGTCATGACTTTCCTATTCTGGTTGGGCCAGTTGAAGGAGACGGTGTAGAGTTAGAGTTCGGTAAGGGGTGATTATGCCTTTGCTTGTGTGCCCGCGGGCTTTCCTATCTATTGAAAACAAGAGCATAGAAGTAGCTGACAGGCAGGGTAGCTGACTTGCGATTCCTACTCCCGTATGTTCTTATTTCTTTCTCTTATTTATTCCAATTATGAGAAGGGCTTGTGTAACCCCTGGCTCAAACCCACCCGTTAGAGCAGCGGGCTGGTTACTGCTTGAAGTCGAAGGCGGGAAAGGGGTAATGGATAGAGGATTGGACGGATTTGCTTTAACCGAAGGGGAGAGTTACAAAGGATTAAGTCGAACAAGCAGTTAACCACTAGAACGAAGGGCTTAGACGAGACCTAGTAGACGGAACGAAGGTACGATACCAACGGGAGAGGAACGACAGGGTACGTAGGTAACGGGACAGGGGTGGGACAGAGACTACAACGAGTTCGGCTTGCTACTTCTATTCCATACATCCTTTCATCTAATGACCAGAGGTGAGTTTCGTATAGAAGGGACGGAAGTTTGTTGAGTTGAAACTATGGGACGGAGGTAAGGACCGGTGTAGAGTGACGGTAACGGTTGAGGTGGCTTAACCATTCGAACTACCTATTTATGCTTGCCTACCTTTTTTATATGCGAAAGGAGTCTAGCCCCAAGGGAGTAGAAGTTTTCAAGTGCTTTTTTGAAGCTCTTGGTGACATGATTCCGATAGCAAACGTTCCGCCCATGAGGGTTCCAAAACTTCTGTTCTACGAAGGGGGATCTAGCCGCAAAAACAGAGATCGAAAACGAAGATGAAAAGAAGCAGGAAAAGAAAGGACGTCATGTCGGTTGCCGGTCATCCTGCGCTATCAAGATTGGCTAGCTCAGATTCCGGGTTCTTAGACAGCCTACGATGAGTAGGATATAAAATATTATAAGTTATGAGATCGCTTCTGTGCGATGATCCACAATAGCCTAATGGATGGGAACCTCGCCAAAACAATCGAATTAATGGAAAATCATCCGCTACGCCAAAAAAAAGGCATTGAAGACTTTTTCATCTCCTAGCGTAAAATAATAATTATATTAGCATAAGTAGTAAACATTTTACACTAGGGTTTTTCCCATACATGCAAACATAACAAATAAAACCAAACAAAGAAACTTAGCATAGATAGGAGTCTATCTCCAGTAAGCATCGGAGTAGATCCCCACTAAAAAAAGACAAAGAACACCATACATTAAAACACACTACTTTGCGTCTACAGACACTTATTTTAATCTTCTAGAAAGAGTCGACGGACTCTTCTATTCTAGTCTCCCCGGTCACCGAAGGTGGCGGCCTGCACAAGGAGCTCTTTTTGTTCGTCGAGGAGGGCCCTCTTCCTGTTTTCGCAGGAGCTTATCTCTCTCTGTAGAGAGAGCATATAATCTCGTATGAGATTTGGATCGATCGGCGGCATGTGTTCCCAGAAGAGACCAAGCCTTTGCTCGCATTGGAGCTTCCTGTTTTCCACCTGACGTATTTCTTGCTCAATTTCGTGAAGTCTGTTCGCGTTATCCATATCTACTCACTTTCTTGCCGACTTCTAAGTGCCCTTTGCCAAAGAGAGCTGAAAGAAGCTTCTATTTATAGGCCTTGGGCGCCCTTAACTCTTTCTTATTATTAGTAATAAAGGTAGTCTTAGTGGAGTAAGATGGTTCAAACCTGGCTTTTCATGAATATGGAACCACATCCACTATATTTTAGTGCGCTGAATAATTCTCCCCGTACGGATTGGAGTACGAAAGGCCCACCCAAAAAAGCGAATAAAATAGTCCTTTCTTTTTCGCGGGTATCGCCACGCTGCTTAATCCCGATCACTCCCTCAGGAATAGGAGGCAATAATAGAGCGAATCCGTCAGAGAGTACTCCACCACGAGCTGCCAAAGCACGCTCAGTCAATCGTCAATCTCCAGCCCAAAGCTGACCAGTACAACCATGTGTCACCCCGCGGGCTTCGTCGTACCCTGCCTACTCGTATTTAACCGGCCCATTTGTACCAGCTACAATCTATTCCCTTAGGCCCAAGGGCCCCTCGGCCAATCGTCACTCGCCAGCTCCGTCCTTGCTTAGGCGATCGAAGTGAGGCCGAACCCCTATTTCTTTCTTGATTGATCTGACCAGACGCTTGCTTTTTCCCGCGTGCTTGTTCTCTTGATATTATTTCGACAACTATTGATTTTGAGCCAATCAGGTATCACGGCCTGTCAAACTGTGTCAGGCGGGAGACAGAAAGAATATTCAGCCGATTCCTTTCCAATGAGAACTAGACACGCGTCCCATATCCCCATGTGCTTTCTTTGGTTAGTCTATGATTTATGAGTTGGACTGGGCCTCCATGTGTTTGTCTTTGTGTGGTTTCTGAGCTAGGAGCGCTTCGAATTTCAGTTCTACTCTAATACTATCAAATAATAGCTAGCTACTAACAAGGGGGACTGTGACTGTTGTCTGACTCTTTTCATGAATCTTATACTGGTAAATAAGGTAGGGGCATTATATTTTATTTGACTTTATATTCAATTTATTAAAAGAGGTAAACAATTTACAATTTTTATTAATTATACTTACATAAGTAAGACTTTTTTGAATACCATACTATTTATCTCCAGGCCTGTCAAGCCTGCTTTCTTCGATGAAAGCCCACAGAAGGGCCAAAGCACAACAAGCCTACCCATCATCAAAGCAGGCCCAAGTCCATGCAAGAAGGCCCGCTGGATCTATCCAAATTCAAAGCCCGCCAAAGGTGGCAGCTCCTCACATGAAATCATCAAAAGGATCCGAGCTCATCAAAGACTCTCCTACATGAAAGGATCTGAATCTATCCAAATAGCCCAGAAAAGAACAGCCATCAAAAGGCCTAAGCCCATATAGCCTCGGCCCATCCAAATGATGTTCAGCGGTCTAAACCCAAATAGCTGTGGCCCATGATCCAAGGGACCCGCAAGCAGCATAATTCTGTTCCGAGGCTGCGTTTCATTCCAGCAACAGTAGTATATGGTTCGAAGCGCCTTGTTCCATCCGGCCCGAATCCCCTCCATAACTAGTATAGTGGAGGTGTTCTTTTTGTTTTGAATAAAGAAGCGCGTGAACTTTTAGTGTAACGCAGGCCTTTTTCTCGGTTGATGGATGGGATAAATGCCTATATCGCTTTAGAATGTGTTGGTTATGTTGATGCAATTTAAAATAATCGAATCTAAAAAAGTTTATTTTATTCCCATTCTTTCTAATTGTCTTTCTCTTACTGTGTAAACGAACTTCAAGTCAACTCAACAGGAAGCGTCACAGCCTAGGTTTGGGCCACCTCCGATGTCGATCTGCAGTAATAGTTTTAGAAAGTAGTTAACCGAGGTAGGTTTTTATTTTAACCTAGAGCGATTTGCCTGCTTCTTTCTTCTTAGCCCGCGCCGCACCTAATAAACTAAACATGAGATCGGGGGATTCCATACGGTCTTAAGCAAGCATCTCCTGAACAATCACCATGAAGGGCTAGGAAAGAAAGATACTTGAAAAAGCAGTCTCGTCGCTTCGGTGCCCTGAGGTGAGCTAAGCTAGGTGTGGGGCGGAAGGCCTTACTAAGAGGGTCCCGTGTCGTGCATTGTCATACGCCGAGCCGGAGCCTGGTTTAATAGTTTTTACGGTCAGCCCTCCAAATTCGAAGTTTCAAAACTACACTACATAAGTGCTAGCACGCAACGGCCTGACTTTACGTTTAACTGGTATTGACTATAACTGCTATTGATCTCCCATCCGATGTTAGAACTCATCAGGCAATGATAGGATTTGTTCCGAAGATGAATGAAAGGCTTCCCTTCTTAATTAACCTTGGCAATACAACGTTCAGCATAAATTGGAACGGTTTAGGGCCCTGTGGCTGTAAGCTTTAGTGCATCCTTCCCCGCCCTCAGCCCTTGGTTGGTGTTCGTTCCTTCTAACTCTGCTTGTTAGATTCCTTCCTATCCTAAACTTAGTAGGAGAAAGGATCTTTGGCAAAGAATTCCTTTTCCATCTAGAAACCACTTCGTGTAATTTCATTAGTCTGATCATTTTTTGCATTTGTCTTTCGCCTATCCCTTTCTTAATGTTGAATCTTCCCCATAGAAAAAAACGATATCCTTCTCCTCATCCTCATGCCTTTTTTTGCTATACTGAAGATAGAAGCACGAGCGAACCCTTCCTAGGGTGCATCCGTTCGTCGACCAGCGGGAGAATCCGCCCCCAAGTGGCAGCCAAGCTCACTTCGCGCCAAACAAACCACCTATCTCGTTGCTATGTCACCCAGTAACTTAACGAAGTTGGAAAACCCACACTGCAAATGCAAGCTGGGGGGCTTTGCGAGCTATGGGCTTCACTCGACGGGAGCACGAGCGGGGAACTTCAAGTTATTAGAATGCCGTGACAGCAGGGGCAGGGGAAAGGAGAGGGAGCCCGTCGTCATGAGGAAAAATAGAGTGGCTGAAAACAAACTCAAACGAGACTTCATTTCTAAACTAGGTGTCGAAGAAAAGAGTTTAGGTTGGTAGTGCTAAGATCTGAAAGCCCGACGCTTAGTCAGCTAAGCAAAGCCTTGCAAGCAACCTGGCCCGGCACGCAAGACAGAAGAGAAAGAGTGGAGCTTAAGGCATCCTTTCTCCTATGGGGAATCAATCAAACGAGATCAAAAGTAGACTGGGCGGCAAGTCATCGCCAGCAATCAGCTCTTTCCAAAGTAGTGCTATTCTGTCCTCCGCCGCCGTTGGACCAATCATTCACCAACGCATCCCTGTAAGGAGACGGGAATCCAGGAACTTCTGCCCAAGAAGAGGAAGGGAAATAGATCTTGAGGACAAGTGGTGGTTACAGCTTGAAGAGGACCACTCAGTCCTGATGAAAAAGGATAAGAAGCCACTGAACTTCCCGGGAAGATAAGCACGAAGAGCGCTCGTAAACTCGCCCTTACAGAAGAGATGGCATCAAGACAGTCGTCTCTTCCCTTAAACAGTCGGGGTGAATACCATCCACGCCTTACTATTCCATTCCTTTAGGGGTGCATTTAAAACCCCTGTAGGAAAACTTGACTTTGTTCTCTCGTCTTCCATGCGTAGCTGTGCCCGGCCGTTCCTATTTCATTTAAGCGCGCGCTGTAGAAGATCGTCATTCCAGCTAGTTTGGATGTGAATCATCCCCGCCATGAGCGAGAGGGTGCGTTTATTCGAGTTGGTCTAGTTAACCCTCCTATAAAGTCAAGATCAATCTATATATCGAGTCAACTGGCCGAGTCTCAGTCTATAATGTCGTATGTCGTATATTACGTATTCAGTTCAGTTAAGAAGCCCGAAAAAGATAGCCCTTATCAACCAATGCTGCCCGAGTGCTCAAAATCTTTGCTTTCCTCCCGGGCCGGGGCTGCTTGCTAATTTTGTTGAGTGATCGCCAGGCCAGTGGCAGCCCTTTTCCTAAAGAGTCCTGTCCTATCAGGTCTCCTGCTCGATCAAACTGCCATTCTCTCCGACGGCCTTTCCGATACAGTGAGTGGGCATTCAAATAAACCTTTCTTTGTCGAAGTGCTACAACTCGCTCATTCGGAGTAATTCAACTAGCCCTTACCCCCCAATTCTGCGGTACCTTTCCTTTATCGTCGAGTGTAGCGACACTCCTTTGAACGGCACTAGGATATTGAGTCCACCCTTGACCTCCCTGTCCCAGCGAGCGTAGAATCAAATGCCCTCCTGGGATCGAGGAGGATCGCATGCTCGATCGAAATTCTCATTCGACCCACAACGCCAACTTAGACCAAGATTCATTCTAAGGTAGGCGTTCTTTCTGACTGACGTAGTTCACGAGTATTTGGGGATCCAGGTCATGCTCTATAAACGGCTAAGTTGACTATTCGATACCGCCTTGAGCTATACTTAAAAAAGTGGCTTTTAGGCTTCAAGAGTGAGGACTGGTTCTTAGCCACCGGGGACCGGCCTCGTGAACGCATTCGCTAAAGGCACTACTGGGCGGTGCTTTCTCAATCCAGAATCTAACAAAATAAGCCCACGAGATTAGATTCACGCAATTCTTTCTATAATCTATCATTTTCATTTTAGGATTGACAGGACTGGTTGGCTTAAGACCAGAATGCAGAAGCTACTAAGCTCTAATAGCTGCCCTGGCGCTTGCTCCCTAGGCAGCGAAGTTTCAGGTCCGCTTGAAGATACGCTAAACAAGCCCTAAGCAGCGAACGTGTCAAAGCCCTTAGACGTCAACCCTACTCGTTTTTCATGGGGAACCCTCGAACAAGAGTGGAAAAGGTGCTGAATAGATTCAGGTTTCTCTTGGACATGGAATCCGCCCGTTTGAGTCGTCGCGAGCCACAAAGCTCGATCTTTTCTTCCTTTCGTCCTAGAGACCGTGCCATTCTGTAAGTCTGTGTCATGGTTTTCATCTTCGCTGGGAAAGGTCTTTTTAGGTCTTCTTCTTCCTCACCAATTTGGTATCATCGTCTTTTCTGTGTTTTCCTCTTTCTCCTCGGTCTGATCTGGTTCTAGTTAATTTGTCGTATTTCCGGTCTCTGGTGCCGTCGATCTAATTTGGTTCCTGGTATCATCGGTCTTCTCATTTATTTCTTTCTCATAGCCCTGTGGGTCTTGTGTCATCGGTCTGCACGAAGAAGGAAGGATAATCAATAAGAAAGTCAAGGATTGCCCCGTTAGTCATTCTAGTCAGCCAATTATCATTGCCTTAGTCTGCCCCTTGATCTTGTGGTCACTTCTGAACTTGGAGAATGGGGAAGTCATTTTGAAAACGTTGCTTCGGATCAAGAACAATGGTGCAGCTGATCGATTTTCTTTCTTGGAATTCAAACTGCCGTCTCACTCAAAAGTCAGAGGTGCTTTCTGGAATTTATCAGAAAGATGCGGTGACAGTTGTATCCGAAGGATGCCCCCCTGCTAGGGGATGAACTTCTGAGAAGAATTCCTGAGGAGACTGGGAGAAACTCGCTAGAAAAGGGTATTTTCCCCGAGATGGTTATATCCTGTAATGGTTACCTGGCCCTCCAAGATGCTAGTCTGCGCCAGATATTTAAGATGGTGCAGCATCATGCCTTCGGATTTTTCTATATCCACGCTCAAGAAAGTTCTCAAACAAGCTGGGATCAGCAAGAGCCCGCGGCCGCGGCCTGTTTTCCCTTTCGAGTCTTATGAAGTTGAAGCCAATGATCAGTATTTCCATAGGGGTATTGTTCTATTCC